TCCTTTGGTCTCGGGTTTCAACTACTTTCTTTTAGTTCAAACTGGGAAGAAGGCTTGCTTTTCGTTGATCTCTTACTGGTGAACCATCACTCGAACCTGGAACCGAAGGACTTGCCTTTTCGTTGAGCTAGGCCCGTAAACTCTTTTAGGAGTTCCAAAGACGAAATAGATGACCGAGGGCCCTTCTAGATGGAGCCAGGTTAGGTCACTTCGATCGCTTAAGCCCTTACTGCGATAGAGTAGGCCGCTTTAGTTGGCAAGGTTATATGGTCTAGAATTCTGCCATCCAATCACCTTCAAACAGTTGGAAGCACCTTAACTTAAGAAGCTGGGCTGCCGAAGCCGCGGAACATGCTGCTCAGTCTCCACATCGCAAGAAGAGGTTCCGTTCAGTTAGATATTCAGGATTCACCGCACAGAAGCGATCTCGAACATAACTTATGTCATTTCTTTATCAGTAATAAGAGCATTGATAGAGGAAGATGAATGTGCAATGGAATTGCAATTGGATGGTTGTACTGCCTTTAGCTGCTCCGGTATCGGCATCGGCAGCATTCACAGCTGAGCGGATTCTATCACTCTCACTTGCAGCCTAGTCTGTAACAAGAACCATGGCATTCGATGCTTCCTGTATAGCTCTTGTCTAGCAAAGAGCCAAAGATCGTAGCGTGTCTACTATTGCTATAGAAAAAACCTCCTCCTCATATTCAGAAGTGCCACAGCTTCCTTTCCTAATTCCAATCGCGACATTGGTAATCCCGCATCTGAGATAAACCTAGTCTGATTCACGTGGCAAAGGGCATTCCTTGTCCCCTTCTTATACTAGTGATTCATTTCCTGCAAAACCTTCCACCAGCAGCCGATTCCTCCTGCTTTTCTGGGGCATCCATATAATATATGTATCTTCCCTCTGTCCATCAATCCTCTTCTCTGCCCTTTTTTATACTATGCGTGGCATGCCTCCTGCTCGTATCTTAACTGGGCAACCTTCTCTTGCAAACAATCCCTTCGTCGCTAACACCGGTTATTTCGAAACAACCTCTGCTCGTACATTAATGCCTTCCTCCAAGAGCTAACTCGCCGGCACTTGGCTGGGGATCAATAACTACTTATATAAGGTATACCACCATCGGCAACTGATTCAACTCTTGGTCACATTCAACCATCAAGAAATCATCCACCATTTAAACGGGTTTTCACTCTTTCGGGCGATTGAGAAAAAGAAGATTATGGGAGAAAGAAAGAACTCCACTTGTTATATATGAGATTTTCCTTATAGTAATAGAGAGTCTCTCTCATCCCTGGCTCGGAGTGGTTCAATGCCATGTGCTTTCCGAAACGGACGGTAGTCGACTTTAGGCAAACAGAGGCGCTTAGATGATAGTTACGTTACGCTTGCTGGGCTGGGCCCACTTATTCATAGTTCCGTCAACTAGCGCACTCCTGCTTGAAAGCTGCAAAGGGGGATTACGGGCTGACAAGTACTTAGAAGAAAGAAGAGTTTTTGAAATTAGTTGAAAAGCGGAGCAAATGGAGGAGGAGTTGGCTTGTTTGTAGCATAGAGCTTTGCTCTTCGTCTTCCGGGCCTTTAATAATGAATTCTGAAAAAATGCTTTGACGTCTACATCAAGCAATTGTGGAGTGCTACTGGTCGGTGCTTTCTTCTTGTATTATGGGAAAGGCGCACTTAGAACCACTCCTATCGTAGTGGTTTCCTTCTTCACTCTTGGTATATATAAGCCACTTAACGCGAGACTTATCCTGGTTAAGCAAAAAGGGCATTTCAGTTCGGTTGGTTTGGCCGGGGGCAAGCAGATCGCACAAGCAAGAACACTAGGAGCATTCTTTTTGTATATTATATCTGTATATTATAGGTGTAGTTTTCAGTCTCAGTCCCTATGCTTCGCCCCTTCTTTAAGTTAAGTTGAATGCCCTGCTGCACCTTCCTAAGTAACAGGTCTCCCGGGACTTCCTTCTTATACGTACGAAACGTATCCTGTCTCAAACGGATCTCTCTCTTAACATAACACCGTTGGCTTTATTTCTGTCTGACTCGCAGAAAGAAAGAGTACGCTAGCTAGCGCGCTAGAACTAGCATCGCCTCAAACAACCACCCCTTCCTCCTTTGGTGGCTCTGCAGCCTGTGCCTGCCTCCCTGAGCTCCAATTGCTTACAAAGCAACACCGATTGATGAGTTTGGAGCCCGCCCTTCTCCTTGACTTGTATTACCCTCCTCAACCACTGCCAACCTGTAAGGTCGCTCTCAAAGAAGTCTCGCCTCACCTACGCAATTATGCTATGCCTTGAGCTGACCTGGTACGACCGGACTGAGTCTGTATATCTAATTCACTCACTATCATGTGGTGTAAAAACAACTAGCGTGAAAGAGCTTGACTTTAAAACCGTTGAAACCGAAAGCTATTAGTGATATGCCCCTCCCTTAGTTTCGGATTCACAACCCTGCTTGAGCCTACGCCCCCCTTATCTGTGAAACCTGTCTGGCTTGAAGGTTTAGCCTATTACGGAGGAAATGTGCTATGAGAATTTATACTAGAGCAGCGCTACAAATCGCTTCGAAATGCCCACCTGTTAAGGAAGGCTCACTACTGTTCTTCATTTGCCGGGTCAACGGAGCTAGGATGTCATTTCAGCCTTTAGCTCTTCACCAGAGCTACTGCTTTGATTGATGCAAATGATGCTTTGGATGCTTCCTTCGTACGATGCTTCGTCTTTACGTCAACCCCCCAGAATCCTATTCATGCCCATCCCCGTCCTAATCCTACCGCTAAGATTCTAAATCTTCTTCATCTCCGACATCTCAACCTTGCGGTTCCTTTCTCTCTGTCGGATCTTGATTTGCCAATGGCCCTTAGGAAAGGAAATAGGCGATGTACTCATCATCCCATTAGTAAAGTTCTATCGTATTGTACCCTGTCTCCTTATTACAGGGCTTTAGTGTTCGCCATCTCCAACCGCAAAGGGGATATTCTACTTAGAGCCTACCTGACTTGGCTAGCTACCGAGCCCGTACCGGCACAATCCGTTTTCTCTAAGCCAAGCCTAGTTCCATGTACCTGTAACCCGGAACAGCAGAAGTGCTTTTCTCTAAACTTGACTTTCACTCTTCCTGCTTGCCGAACGAAAAGAAAGAATGTTTCACTTTCTATACCGCCGGCATGGCTCTGTCTTGTTCGTTGCGATTTTGAACGTCAAAGGCAGTTTTAACGACCTTCTAAGAACACTGGTTTTTTAGAGCGGACGGGAACAGAAGCAAGGATACGAAGTCAAGTCACTTAGTGTGCCGAAAGGGACTCAGGATGTGTAACAGAAGAGAGAAAGCTTCTATATAGAGGTCTTTATAGGGCACTGGATACCTGGATAAGCATCATATATAACTAAATCTCCATCTCGAACCCTACTACCGACAGGTCAAAAATCCAGTGCTAGTTGTTTAGGATCCACCATCTACGGAGGCACAAGCAGCATCTAAGCAAGGAGAGGCACGCCCGCAAAGTCAGAGCAAGTTTAGGTGGGAACAAGAAGCGGAGAACAAGACAGGAAGACAGACGGTTCGGAGAAAGCAGTAAGGCAGAAGGACAAGAAAAGGACGGTCAAGCAGGCCGAAAGAAGCCTTGTTCGGTCTCTTGTTGAAGTGGTGACTCACCTGCAACATAAGTTTTGCAAACCTGGGTTAATTCCACTTTCCACTGGACGAAGGCAAAAATAAAAAGATAGAATACGACGGGTTTTCTGGCGTATAAAGAAAGAATGACACGATCATCTAGCCTTGGTCCTCTCATCATCTGATTCCCGAAAGGCAGAACTGAAGAACGCACTGTTTGGGAGTAGGCATGACCCCTCTTCTTTCTTTAGACTATCGTTTTTTGTTTTCCGGATGTGGATTGAGCATTTTGTTGAGTATTGTTTTTGCGCTTGTTAACCTTCTTCTTTTTGACCGGACAACTGGATGCGCGAATCTTGCTCTACCACCCCTTTCTTTTTAAAGAAAAAACTTTAGTGAATGGCTAAGAGGAAGTGCCTCTGGTATTTCAGTTTCGACATGGCCTTGATCTTCTGGTGAAGTGGCAGTAATGTGAGCCTTATCCAATTCCTTTTCCAACCAAGGATACTGGTGAGTCTGACCGAGGAGAAGGACGTCTATCTTGGCTGTCTAGCTATGACTAAAAAACCTACTTGTGACAACTCAACACTGGAAGCTTTGATGATACTTTTTTGCCCGCACACGACCATAAGCTGTCTTTGCTTATTTCCTTGCTTAGCTACCCTCGAATGATTTGGTACGCGCTTGCCGGCCCCTCACCCCTATTAGTTAGTAAAGCTTGGATGCCGATCAGTGGCCTATTTACCGAATCATGATTTTTTTTAGTCCTATTTTTGCAAACGAATAAGACGGTGCTGATTCCGATGTATTCTATTTCTATGACATTGAGTCTACCTTTTTCTTTTTTTCTTGTATATGACCTCTTGTACAGTCTTTTTTCAGGCATTGATTTCATCTTGATTTAAATCCTGGCGATTTTACCAAACCGTTCTTCCGGCGAGGTGGTGTAATTAGAGCCTTCTTCGGCACCAAGACCCTTTAGAGAAAGGGGCGAGGCACAAGAGGATGTACTGGGCCAACCATGACCTTTTCGAGCAGCTCTTTCAATTGCCGCCTAATCTCCTCATTGGCCAATGTCGACGTCCTGTAACGCCGTTGGGTAAGAAAGCTCCCTGTGTGAGTTCAATCGAGTGTGCTCCAAGCTGCTACAGGCTTTCAATCCAAATCAGCTACAGCTAAATGAAACCAAAAGCAAAGCTTGAAAGCTCAATTCCTAGCTGCTACAGCTAAATCTAAGGCTACTACCTTAGCTGTTCTAGTAGCTCCTTTGATTTAGCGTAGGGAAGGTGGAAGCTCTATAGGACAATTGCTTTGGGCTATTTTGAAGCTATGCTATATAGGAAGAGATAGCAGCGGCTGGCTACTAGCTTTGCTTTTGCTATTAGCTCCTGCTAGTGCTAGTAGTTAGCTTTAGGAGCCATTTTCAAGCTGTAGAATAGCAAAATAGCGTTGCTTTAGTAGCTGTGTACAACCAAGCAGGCAAAGCTAGTAAGTAGCCTTTTTGTTTCTATAGCTTCACGCCCCCTACCCTATGGTAAAGAAGAGGAACTAAGGGGTTTACAGGTACTATATTTCGGCTTATAGAGCTTCTTTTTAGCCCTATGCTAAAGCAAAGCCCTATCCCGCCTATGCCTATGCCTCAAGTAAATAAATAAGCTAATAGCAACTGCGCGTTGTAGCCGTTTTTGATTGAAAGGTAGCTGTAGCTTCAAAGCCAAAGAGGAAGTTTCTTCTGATTTTAAGGGTTCCGCTGTAGCAGCAAAGAAGAAGGCAATTTCTGCTGCTAAAATAAGATAAGTTTCAATACCAAAGGAGTGAACTTCACTATAAAGGCTATAGAAGTGCATCACTAGTTTATATAAAATGAAGGAAATGAAAAAGGTTATTCATAGTATATAGAACGCCTGATTACTCCCATCTCCTTTTACTTACGCATTTCCAATCAAATCATGATCCCATCTCGATCAATTTCGCATTGATCAGGGCGAGCGCTCTAGTCCCCAGACGACTTTCTTCAACCGCCCCTGTTCCAACAGCTACAGATAATAAAAGTTAAGGTTATTCCTCTTCATCAGCCAATTCCCGACCGCCTTGCTTAGCGCAAGCACTAAGCAAGTAACCCCAGAGTATCATGAACGCAGAGCGCCGACTGTAACAACCGTGATGCTGTCGCGTAACAGAAAGACAGAAATCTATGAAGCAGCTTAAATCGTTTCAAGGGTGAGGTTTGGAACCCAGTAACTTTACACCTAGCGGGAGTCGTGGAATAGCATAGCTATGATCAATTGAAGAAGAAAAGAAATGGATCGAATAGGAATTCTCATTGACCTACTTAACTCAGTGGTTAGAGTCTTCCATACGGCATCGGTTCGCGATCCAATAGTAGGGAAGTTATGCATGAACGTAATGCTCATAATTTCCCTCTAGACCTAGCTGCTGTTGAAGTCTTAGTCTTTTCTTGGAATTGACTTAGTGAGAGCACCCAAGTCGGGACAAGAAGGATATGAATTTTCGTACGAGCGAACTTCGTAACGAGAGAAAGCTTCCTTGAGTCGTTGTCCAAGCATGAACTGCGCAGCCCCTTGCTCTAGTTGAGTTACTTTGCCCCTTCCTCACGCTCTGTTAATCGGGAGAGGTATAGCTATAGCCAGGTGTTCCTCTGGTTATTCCTTTTTAGTAGAATGAATTGTTTTTCTCACCCAAAAAGATCTCTGCAGGGCTACCGCCTGTTTAAGTATCATAAAAAAGTACAAATAGGGCCTCTTTCTCGGACCTCTCAGATATAGAAGACATTGGGGATGCAAAAAGTGAGTTTCTCGGTAAGGAACTTTCATGGCTTTCATATAGAGATGTTGAAAGTCCATACTTTTGGTGGGTCAACTCGGCTTACAGCGGTTAGGAATGGAAAAGATGAGGCTGTTTTTGTCCTTCCAATCACGGTTACAAGCGAAGCAAACAACTAAGCCGGCGAAGCTGCAGTCTAAGCTTTAGCGGTTCCAACCTCTGATCTATATAGCTCCTGATGGAATATCAATTGTAATGAACGGATTTCTTCTAGGTTTCGTATCGGAACGGCACTTTAATATAATGATAAAAATCTCGTAGTCAACCATCTTGTATTTTGATTAACCACTAAAGAGATATGTCTAACCTTGCTAACGCGAAGTGCGTCTTCCCGCGAAACAAGATGGCACGGCCCGAGTCGACAACAAATGGTTACCCACCCACAGGGCTTTACGTTTTGTTCGGATCATGATGTCGTACTGAGCTCCAACCCTTTCTTTCCTTCTTACCACAAAAGATCATGTTTCTTTCACTGCATTTCTTCGTCTTTCATTCCCATTTGAATCAAAGAGTACTATAATTAAGTAAGTAGTTTTTCTGTTGCATTCTTGTGATCAATAGCAGATGCCCAACCCAAAGGGCGGGGGGCTTTACCCGACCCTCGGATGCATCTATCCTAGTAAAAGACATAAATTAGATTATCGCAGTTCGGAAATTCATATACGTAAGGGCCCTGGCCGAAGGTGCCTTAGGTCAGAAAGGGGTAGGTCAACTACAGATAGAGACACCTCGCCTCCGGCTGTTGTTGAGAGCTAGTTCTTCTTGTTCCTGGAAAAAAGAGTAATCCGCATAGGCCGACTAAAGGCTTTCACTCCCGACCTTCTTGTTCGTAAGCATTGGGAGATAGATATAAGTTCCGAACAAGCCCTTTCTTAGATAGCTTCGTGCCCATTCCAGTTAAAGTATTCTACGGGCAGCTCAACCAAAGTAGGTCAACTTAAGCCTTTTCCGCTTGAGTATCTAAATCTGTTGAATCAATGGATGCCACGGCGGCGATCGAAGACTGGGAAATAGTTGTAAAAAAGAACCCCTCGGCACTTGATCAAATAGCTCCGGGAGGTGTACTTTCTCAATCCGACCTTGTCCCTAAAGGAGAGAACTCCGATTCCTCGGTCCCATCAGAATATCCCTATTGGTATAAGTAGAGTAGATTCTAAGCGGGGAGATAGATGCGAATATAGTTTTGATAAAAGAAAAAGAATTGGGCGGTTCCGCCACTCCTTGGGTCGATGGGTCATGTACTCCGGGTATACACATTCTCGGATGTTATGGCCAAATCCTGAACCAGATGAACTCTCCTACGAAAACACATATTTCTTCGCACTTTAAGCCCCGGAAAGATACGTAAGAAACCATAAAAAGCATTCCCCGGAAGCGCCGAGTGGCCATAGAACAGCTTTCCTTGTCCGAGACATCCCCTGTGAATGAGTTACATGAGCATCTCTTCCGGGCTGAAGTGGTTGGCAATATCAGGCTAAGTCTCCGACTCGGTTCAACCTATATGATATAGAAGATCCTAAAATCCGTATGTTTCTAGAGATCTGAAAGAAGCGCTAGGAAATATTCTACTAAATGCACACCTCTCGTGGCAGGGCCAGGTCCTAGTCCTAGATCAGATTATGCCGGCTGCTCTTCAGTGGATGTTACTAATTTTCCCTCAACAGGAACTAATCGATCAACAGCGGATGCAAACTCAAAGATTTAAGGGTCCTGATAAGCCCTATTCTTTTGTTTTGGTAGAGCACAAGTAAATTGCCTTGGGTACAAGTGGTAGCTGCATAAGCAAGCCGATTTGATCGAACAAATATGAGTCTTTCTTTCCACCCCTTTCTTCAAAGAGAATCCCGCTTCGCTCATTCGTAACAAGAAAAAGACTGAACCACAAGGATCTAAGTAGGCATCTTTTGTTGATGTTCACGAGACGAAGTCCTTAGATCGTGGATGGAGTTGGAGAATACATAGGTCAAGACAAGAATAGATTGATGTAACATAAGTGGTCGCCTTCATAAGGGTAAGGTTTCAGCGCAAAAAGATTACGCCCCCATATCTCTATCTCTCTACCCGGAGCCCTCCTATTCATATATCGGTGCGAAAAAGCCGCCTTCTTTTTTTTATCAGTTGGAAATTTGTCAGTCGAGCTAGTAACCGTTTCCCGTAAGTGAGACGAACTTAGAAGGGATTTGCATTCTCCTTTCCGCTTCTACAATCGGGAATAGGTCTGAGGTCAACTGTACTCTAATAGGTTTTAACTGCTTGGGCAACGCTCATCCCTTGTTTAAGGAATCGCTTCTTTTAATAGTATCTTTCTCCTTTGCCCGTGAATCCCTTCTCTTTCTTTTCATTCCAGTAAAAAGTCTTATACGGTCTGGCCTGTCCATTAGTTCTTCTCTATTGCTTCTTTGATTTAGTAGAAAGCCCGGTTTAAACCATCTCATAGGTCGTCCTCACTCAGTACGATAGGTTAATTCTAATGCGGATATCGGCCTTATTTCAGCGGATCTGTGCAAATAATCGATTATAGTAAGGGTTTTCTAAGATTATAATATAAAGGTCTCATCGGTCCTTATTTTTATTTAATAGTTCGATTCCCGGCCCCGGTCATCTTTCTTCTAGCTTTTTGTTCTGTCTGGCGATTCCTTTAAATAAATATGTTCTACGTCCCCTGTTAGTGTTGGTCCTGTCCCGTACTCTATCTATCGATCTTATCTTAAGTGGATCAATCGCTTTTTCGGAACTCTTCCCTTGCTTGCTTCACTTCATCTCGCCTATAGTTCGATAGTATGGCACATTCTTTCTTTAGTAACAAACTGTAGTAAAAAGGCTTGTTCAAACAAACAAAAGATCAGAGGCGGTCAATGAACTATTGATTTGAAAGCGTAATCCGGGCCAATATTTCAAAGCGCGGCAAAGGCTTCTCTTCTGTAACTGTGGAAAAGGCTGTGCCTAAATTCTTTTTTGTAATTGTAAATAGAGCGACTTTCCCTCTTCTGCCTTCCGTCGCCTTAAGACTCAAAGCGGTGATCCAAGAAGTTCCCTTAATGATAGTGAACTGAGGTTTTGAAAATACTCGTCCAAAGCGTCAAGTAGGAATGATCGGTGAAATCAGCCTTCCTTGCCTTACCGACTTAAAGCAGTTTATAATATCTGTCTGCCTGCCTCAATGCTCGCTGACTTACTGGCCACGTTACTGAGTTCCTAGGAACGAGCAAGGAAGAATGCCGCTGCTGATAGATCCCGCCCAGATCAAGAGCGGGATCTTTTAGAAACAAAATTTTAGTGGTCGCTATTGCGGCCCTCGCTCTCAAGACTGTCGAAGATAGCATTGAGACTTTTCAATGAATACCTCGACTGATCTAGAAAAACAAGTTAGTTCCAGAGGCATCTTCCATTCATCTCGATTTGGGTTTTTCCGCACCATATTTTGATCTGCCTCTTCTTCGATCCGGAATTCCCAGCAAATCCTTGACTCCTCGAATACAATGGAATTTCACACCTGGCAAATCTTTCACTCTACCTCCTCTTATTAACACCATAGAATGTTCCTGCAAATTATGACCTTCGCCTGGAATGTGAGCAAATATATCATGTCGATTGCTCAAACGTACTTTGGCTATCTTACGTGGAGCTGAATTAGGTTTTTTCGGTGTTCTCGTTGAAACACGCGGGCATACTCCTTGCTTCTGGGGACATTGATCCGAAGCTCGAGTACGGTCCGTGCGCCGTTTTTCTTCTCTACCATGACGAATCAATTGATTTAATGTGGGCATCGCTCTTTCCTTTGTCCTTTCCCCCGATTTTTGCCCTATCACTAGTGATTACTCCCGATCCGAAGCACCCCTTTTCCATTCATAGAGAGATCCGATCGTCAAAATCAATAAAAAGGCCATCATGGACCAAGATCCAAACGGATCAATCTTGTTGAGAGGTACTGCCCAAGGAAAGGAAAAGGTTACTTCCGGATCAAGGATAATAAATAAAATTGAAACAAGATAAAATCGTATATCGAAACGACTTCTGGCATCACCGAAAGGATCGAAACCACATTCATAGGCCGACAATTTTTCTGGATAGGTTGAACTATTGGAAGCAAATGGAAAAGGAACACCGAGTGGGATCAAAGAAACTAGCGGACTGATCGCTAAATAGATACAAATAGGTGCAAATTCTGACATCACCACAGCCCACTTGGTTCTTTCGCTCCTTGCTCGCGGAGCGGCATAACGGAAAAAAAAATAAGAAAGAGATTCTTCCCTAAGAGCTTGTCCAGTACCAGAAATGCATCTCCTTCGCCCGCGCGAGAGACTTCTATGCCAGCCGGGAATAACGGCTCTGTTATGAAAGAGCAGGCAGACTACGCCCATTCCTTTATGAGTGGCTTTAGGAGATTAGGGTCCCCCCTTATATTCTCCCTCCATTTGCGGAGGTCGGCTGCCGACGTCTCCGCGGGGATATCCAGATCGTAAGACATTATTGCCTTCGCGCTACTGGAGTATAGTTCCGTCATTTCCGGAGAGTGCGCGGACAGCCGCCCTTTCCCCTTTGCACAATATTCGCGAAGTAGCTCCCGAATCAAAGTGTGAATGTCCCTTAGAAGTGCCGCATGCTCGTTTTGATCGGGAGCGGGGTGGGCAACTTCAGCCGGTGCTGGCGCCCGCGGCAGCGCCTCGTTAGAGAGAGAAAACACATCAGCGATGAACTCGAAGAGGTCGATCATATGGAATACCTAACCTTATAAATGTAAGAGAAATTAAAATGTTATAACTCCAGTACGAAAACCTCGGTCAGTTTCCTCCCCTTTCGGAGATTTTTCGTTACCGCCATACATAACAGATGGAAATAGTGAACCTGGCGTGAAGGGACAAAGACACAGAGATCGCCCGCTTATTATTATATACGATTTTATTTACTTGTTTTGTTGCAAAAACCATTATACGAAGGACAGACAGATCACGAACCCAGCTTTCCCAAGCTGCCCTAAGGATAAAAACACTTTAGTCATAATGTCTCTTCCTAGCGGGCTCAACCACTTTTCATTCTTACTTTTAAACCTTTTCGGGTGGTACAAAAGCTCGACTTTTGGTCTTGTATTCCGGAATTGGCTTTGGATGCGAAAGCCTTTCTTCGACCTTGTGTCTCTCGCGGCAGGCAGCAATAACTGGATTTGATGGTTTATATTATATACGATACCAAATTACGTAGTTTGACTGCTATTCCATTGTGTGACCGGGAGGAGAATACCGTGATATTTGTTGGTCGCACAGATCCTAAGAAATTTCTCTCGATCGGAAATAGCAATCAATTTACTTTTTAAATTCATTGACCGGTGCGTCCATTCCGACTGTGTTTGTGTGGTAGACGGATCAAGGGAATGAGCGAATGCTCCGTGAGGGAGCCGAGCACGAAAGGGCAAAGGAAAGAGGTCGGGTCGGACACTCGCTTCTACGTATTATTTTTATAAATTTAATTTCAGGGACTGATTGAGAGGTGGAGTGCAACGAGCTTTTCTGCGGGAGGCCAAGAGGCGCCTACCCCACTGGTTTACCACGAATTAAAACTATTAACCCGCACAAGATCCATCACGCGGATCCATTTCTATTTTTATTGATATGTGCAACAGCCCGACCTTTGGTCTCACATTTCGGGATTGATTCAGGGGTGAGAGCCTCTCTTCAACCCCCGCCTCACTCGAGGGGAGCAGGTTTGGTAACAACTAGATTCGATGTCTTGCATTATATATATGATACCCTGCGGACCTTGGCCCTAACCAATCGGCATCGGTACGTCTATTTCTCACAGGGATTCCCCATCAATTACTGCCATGACAATCCGAACTAACTTAACTTAAAATCATATAAGATGCATCCCGATCCCGAACAGGAGTGGGAACAGACATTCGTATCGGGCGGAGCGCTCCAAGCCGTAGTGGACGAGAGAAACTCATCCCTGTTCGTTGGTCGTTGGTAGATCTATTGTAGTTGTTCGGGATCGGGGGGTTCCATTGGAAAGAAAGAAGCACCTTACTTGCTAGTGGAGACCGCTTGCCCACCCTCTACTTTTAGATAAATTCACATAACATATAATATAATTCCAGTTGTTGAAAAGGGGCCTTAATCTCATGCTTTATCCCTCGCTTCGCTTTCGGCTACAACTTCGGATTATTGGGCCTACGAAGCTTAGGACTTTATGCCCAATTCATGCAAAAATCCCCGGAAATGGATAAAAAGAATCTAAAGCATCGCCGGTCTCCAGTCGTATAGCCAGGTTAGCCGTCACAGTGTTCAAGTTGAAGTGCATAGATTTGTCCCGGACCACCCTCCTACAACTAGATTAAAGACAACAGCGGAAGATATTCGTTCCCGGACGTTAAGAACGGCGTCCATGTACCGCCTCAACAACAATACAAATAATAGAATCGACCCGGAGAGAGTGGGCAAGCTACCCCTGCCATCTGACCACCCTGCTACCCCCGATTCTTGGCGGATGAGAGATAGATTGTTCCGTTCTCACTCAAACCATTCAGCTTCGGCTGAAGACGTCACACCTCGCCAATTCTCGGCGGATGGCACCTTTGGAAAAGAACTAATAAAACTCCTTCAAGAGAGAAAAGTAACTCTTTTATGGCGGGTCGACCCTACTTACATAAAAAGAAGCGAAACTGATTGCTGCAATCTTAGTCTCGTTCGGTACAAACTTCGATGTCAACAAGCTCTTATTAGCAGGCCTGCGGGAGCGGCGAGAGAACTTTCCACCATTGGAAAACTGGTGGGTGCATTCCAGCGAGTCGTATTCCTCTTTTCTCTTTTGATCCACTTGCCCGGGAGGGAGTATTCCGGTTACGGCTAGGAAGTTTGCCCATTCGACCGCAAGAAGAGGGAGAAGAAGCTTCGTAGTGGCATTCCTCCGACGAGCTACCGAACTCCTAACCGAATAATAAAGCCGATCTCGAGTTGATGTTCCGGTTTATTATGCCTTTTATTTCTTAATATTAATAGTAAATATCCCTAACTGCTAAGTAATCCACCAAAAGCGGAGGTCTTTGTCAACAGAGTTCCAAATTTCCGCCAAGATCGTCTTTGAATTGCCCACTAAATCCAGAATCGTACGTGGAAACTACAAGAAGAAATGGAGCTCCCGCTCTTTCAGTCGAGCGAATGGAACCAACTACCAAACTCTTCCCGCTGAGCCCCCTCCTCGGATTAGGGGCACCGCACATCCGCCAGTACCGGTTGAGAAAGAGGAATAGAGCAAGGAATAGCATCGGGAATATAGGTTGTGGTGCAGCAAGGCAAAGTCAGGAACAAGGATTGTTTGTTACACGACTTATCCATTTCACCGGCTAGCTGAAGCTAGCCCGTACTAACAGAAGGTCAGGAATGAGACAGCTACTAGTGGCAGAAGGAAAGAAAGAACTTTCAGAGGGAAGCAAGCCTATGACAGGAAGGTGGGTCAAGGTTTAAGGAGCCCGACGGTCAGTCAATCACTCGTCTAGGGCCTTCCTCGCGGTCAGGCAACTCTTTCCTCGTCGGCAATCCCAATCACTTGCTGAGACAAGCTCTCCTCCTATTTCTGCACTGCTTCCGGTTGATGGCTATTATGCCTCTTCCTGCTCTTTTGACTTCTTCGACTCGTCTTCCAGCTCAAACTAGCCAAGACTCCTATTCCGGGTAGTGTTTTTTATAGTCCTTTGCTCTTTACAAACCCCTGACTCGTTCATTCACTCGCTTGGATTCAGTCTCGTTCGGTTGTTGATTAGTTCATAGGTAGTTGGTTAGATAGTCGTGGTTGGGTTATTCACTTGGAGTTGCTTGGTAACTTCCTGGCATTATTCCGCCTTTTCGGGTGTTGGATAGTTGCTCGGGTGGTGTATTGTGGTTGGTTGCATCAGTTGATTCACTCCTCCCTCAGCATTCGTCGATTGGTGGCGTGGGAAAGGGGCATTCGATCACGGGCAAAGATGTCGATGCAACTCATTATGCAAGTTATGAATTCAAGGTAGAGGGGTTGCCTGATTCACCAGTCTTTCCTCCGGACTCATCGGTAGGGTGATGCTAAACTATCTTCTAAGGGTTGATACTATTACATAGGCTTGGGGCTCCCATGCTTTCCCACGGGTATTTTTCCGTTTGTTGGCTCCTAGCACATAGGGGGATTCCCCATCCATTTATCTTTCCATTCCTTCCCCCCATTCCAATCTTGGGGCGTACTACCATGATTCAGGGGGCTTCTTCCTCTCATTATTCCAATTCTCCTCCAGGGCCCTCTCACGGAAGGCTCCCTTTATTCGGGCGGACTCCCATGATTCCTTTCCCAGTGTCTATATTCCCCCCGTCATCCGAGGCTCAGACTTCACCCCATCCTTTTTTATATCAATAAGGAGCTCATCCATCCTGCCATAAGCTGATGATCTCCTAGCGCGAAAGCCATTGATCAATAGTTATACAAGGCGATCGGGGATCCCTACAGAAGATAGCTTTCAGAAGCCCAATGCTTAAACTCAAATTGCGCGATGAACTCATCAGATGAACTACTACAGGAAAGAAGACAAATTCGACCGAAGACCCTAGAGACCGTTACAAGACAGCTCGACCGGGAAGTAGTATATCTTATAAGAAAAAATTAGGTTACAAGGTATTCGCCCTAATTGAATAAAAGCTATATCTTACATAAAAGAAGGGAACCATATTCGTGGACAGATGAGCGTTTGCGACCGTTTACAAGAGTTAATACCGAAACAGACAATTCCGGATGCCCTCAGACAGAAGCCACTAAACAAGTAAAGGACAACGGGCAGTATTCGTGGATCGGGAAGACCAACTTTCATTCAAGGAAGCGGACCGTTGACGACAGCAGGCCGGGAAGGACAGATGCTACTAAAAAGCCGATTATCGCATGTTTTTAGAGGCCGTACTTGACCCATCCGGCCCCTTAAACTCGCGACTTAGCAAATAAAATAGACTATTCCGGACCCTTTCCTCATGTCGCTACCAGCTACGGATCAGATATGACCGGTTGAAGAAAGAAGAAAAGATCGATGAACGATTAAGCGAGACTTTGCCTTAGAGACCAATGAAATGCGACCTAGAAGCTTTATTACACAAAAGTTCTTTGAAGACCTCTTGCTTCTGCTTCCCTGCTTACTTTTGCTATCACCTCAACAGCTTTCAACCTGCTCACTTAGAATGAAGATCAATAATGGGCGGAAGGGCTTTACACAAGACCGCAGAGCGGGAGAGAGGGAGCCTTTGCTTACCTGCTTCTTAACCGTGCCCTCCTATCGTACCTATATCCCCTTTCCTTCAGTTACATCCAGTCTCAGTTCTGCTTCCAACTACCGATGGGAGAAGGCTTGGACGTTAAATAAGAGGTATGGCATACGGGAATGGTATATGAAATGAAAGGCTGGAAACAGAGCTGGAGATGAGCGCTAGCCAATGGTTAATACTTCAGAAAGCACCTTAGCAATTACCAGTAATGCCCGACCTCAGTCTTGTTTTTTGCTAGCTTGAGTCTAGAACTTTACTATCTCATTAAATGACGAATATATATATTTTATGGAAGATAGTCGGCCCACTTCTAGACGTTCCAGCGATTATGCCTGTTCTAGCCCTACCATCCGCCCCTATCATCATAATAAAAGGGGGTGCTTTCGAGCGGATCTGTGATTGGTCAAGGCGACCGAGAGGACACATACCTCCTCCATATTCCTTAAATAGGCAAGACTCGGATACTGCATGCGAGAAGCATAATAGTTTACTGAACAACTACTTAGATCTTGATTGATTTGGATGCAATGGAATTTTTTCATTACTCCAAAAAAAGCCATCCCATGAGTATACATGACCCCACTACCTGTATAAAGCGTACATCTCTGCTCAGGGAGTAGGTCAAAGCTTTTTATAAGAAAAGTAAAAAGCTGATGGATATTGATTGAGTGGGGAAATTTCTTGACCGTCTAGTTCTTTGTCAGCACCGAAGAAAGGGGATCCGGGAAGCCTAGTCCAATGACGGTGGAAAGCAAGTAGCTAACAGGGACCCGGCTTACAGGATACTATTTCAGACGAAAAGCAAGACCAGACGATGGAGACCATATCCCTGTAGAAGGCGTGAAACTCGTCTTTGGGAAGAACTTTCTTTGCCACTTAAGAGTTTTTCTCTTTCCTGGCGTGGAAGCCCCTGGACGCTGTGCAACAACTCCTCTGATTGGCTAGACATCTCCTTGTTCGGGTCATGCACACCACAAGTAGACACAACTGGATCTCTTATTCGCCTTCCAACGGGGACTCTCTCAGGTCCTAGTTTTCTGGGAATCTCTTTTGATCATCGGGTGAATAAGCTGGTCCAGCATCAACATCATCCCCGGGCACTGGTTGTTGTCCCTCGCCTCTGGCTTGAAAGCAATCATTGATCGGCATTCTGGGCCATCTCATTTACAGCATTTGCTTGTCACGCTTCGAAAGGCCGTTTCTTTCTTCCATTGCGGACTTGTCCTTGGAGGCCTCCCTACTGGAGAATACCATTCTTTTCTCATTGACTTCTTGAGATGGAAAAATATTATAGGAAAAGTTTATCTCACAGCAGCAGTCCATCTCGCGTCAGCAGCGCATCTTGCATCAGGAAAAGCAGGGTAATCATTCGTCCACGACACCGAATGTCCTTCTCAAGGTTTAACGCTCAGCCTTCTCATTCGACACTCCCTTTTGGACACTATTATATGTATGAGTGGGAAAGACCTGGACCAAGAGGCACCACTACCTGGAAACCCGGTTTTCCATTGTCAACGAATGGGCTACTGACTGGGCCCTTCCCTTAGTGCTTACCTAAATAAGTTGAACAAGACTTCCGTGAAGAAGAATTCACTAAGCCCCTTTCATTTAGGTGTAAATACTATGTTCCGTCACAGCCTTCCATGTTGTACTCTTCCCTACGTCCATGCCAGAAAGAGCCAGCTTGAAAGCCCCAAACTACTACTCCGTTAGTGGTCTAACCTTTTATCCGTCTCAGTAACCTGGCCCAGCATAAGAAAAAACCGCCTATCCATCCATTGCTCTTGCGTATTCCAATACCCTTTCATGATGTCGCGTATGGATCCTTGAGAATGAATGCGTCGTTAGACCTTCCAATTAAAGTGTCGCCATGTGGTGTATTGTGTATATGGATATAGATGCTCAGATGCACCCTTCTCTGCATTTATGGATGAATGTATCCTATATGGTATGGGTGGACACAAAAAACAAGGGTCTGAAAGAGGCTCGACCGATAGGGAGAGGGTATGAAAGCCAAGGAGAGCTCTCAACCAGGTAGAACTCATTCTACGGCCATTTTCATTAGTCAAAATCATTCTTTTTTTTTTCCATTTCAGGTGTGTCATTTGCTATGAAAGACGACAAAGAGCGTTTATAGTGCCCTTGGCCGTAGAGCGTGTTTTTCGAGTCTTAATCGTGGAGAATATTGACCCACGATGATCCCCATGCTGTTGATTCCGCCAGGGTCTCTCCAAGATTGAAGTCACCTTGCTCTTTTGCCCCCTCCCGGACCCTTTCTCTTGAATTTGTGAATCGTTGAGTGCTTACTCTTTATAGGGAGGGCGCCCCGTTCGTTTGGAGATTGGATTCGTCTTTCTTATATGTTTTCATTCCATGGACTATTTGATTTCATTTTCAATGTCAATCCGTATTTCAAGATTTGACTCTCGCTCGTAAACAAAAAAAAATAAGGATTCAGGCTCGCCCTCGCTAAAGTGGCAAAGAATCCTTCGCCGCGATTATAATTACATAAACCAGTCGCTGTCTCTACAATTTCGTAGAATATATGGATGAAGTCTCATTCATGGATTCATCTGGTGGGCAAGCCCTCGTAGACTTTTTCTACCTAAAGATTTGTCTCGGACGCTTCGATCACTGAATTAGACCCTACCACATGTGTTTAAGTTTGAGAGCCACCCTGTTCTCTATGGGTCGAAGCCCCAGACCAAGACCTTGTCGTGGATGGAGTTGCCCGATAATATGACTTACTGTTTATGCTATGGCTCTGTTGCTGGACAGTCAGCGGGAATTCCGGGCTGTCCTTGACAAGTGATCAATCCAAAGAGCTCCGATCGATGGAAGAAAGCGAGCACTCAACCTCACCTAGATCTTCCTTTGTTGCACCTAATATAGAAAGAAAGAAGACTGGTAATAGGTCTCTTTTCTTTTGGAAAAATCGATCTAAGTGTAGCCTGTTTTTGATTCATCCAATTGTGGAGAGTGAGTCTAGTTTCATACTTCCAATTCCTCTAAAGGAGTTGACCCGCATCAGTAAGAGGGATGATATATTGACAGACTTATCCCTGGACCATTTGCTGCCTACTTTACTGGCCTGGCCCTACCCCCTACTTGAATGAAAGCATTACGCCAAGTCCTTTTTCTTATTCCTTACTCTATTGGCTGGCTCACGGGACTACTTGATCAGTGGAACCACTCTATTTGATTACTAGTTATTCATTAAGCCCGTCTTTTATGCATACTAGAATTGTTTAGCCCAGGAGGGATTTCTCGACTCAAATGGGGCTCTTCTTCTTCAAAAGAGATCTCTGACAACTCGAGTCATCCACCACTATTACATAATAGGCCTCCTTCTGATCCAAGGCGCCCTTCTGTTCCAGCTGGATTATTCTCCTTTCTTTCAGGTCACTTTTGATGCAGGAATTAAGGTTGGGAAACCCCCTTAGAGCGTGAGTAGAGTCTTCAATCACAAATGAAATTGGATCAAGAGCCGTACTGGTTGAATAACATTTTTAGGTGCCATAGTTTATTGCAACTGAACCCTTGACCCGGTTGCTAATGAAAAAAAATAAAGATATTAAAGGTTTGCTTAGCTAGCTGCTTTGACTGGTGGGACAGAAAGAAGAATCTATCTTCAAGGAACTTCTTTTTGGCTGAACTAACCTCTTCCTTTTGCAGCCAGACAACTGGCAGATAAGCCGAGCATCTGAAGAACATAAGATCCGACGCCAGGCATAAAAGTCATATTGTCCACTAGGGCAATTGGCACAACCAGGTATCTCAAACATTGATAAGGGAGGAATCCGGCTTTCATTAGGATAACATTCTTTTCATCCGAATGACAAGGCTTGCTAACTAGGAGGATCGATTATGCTATAAGTAGAGAGACCTTCAAGCACCTTCGGAAGATTAAGGCACACCTCCTAACTCACTAATTCTCACAACAGTTAGTCGACCAGGAAGACCTAACTAAGACTCGAACCATTGGGAAACCCATCGGACTCGGCAAGGTGAAGCTTTCTGAGTTCTATTTCCAGTCTGGAATAAGAACAGACTGAACACAAAGCAGCCAATCGAAATCAACCTTCGAAGAGACACGAATCACATACCTTTCTGACAAACCGGATTAATTAAGAAGGGCTAGATCGACATCTCAGCTAAGGCAGGGCATTCATGGATGGTCCGACAAAGCAGCTTTTCCGTGGGGGGTCAATCGATCCTACTAACTCCTAAACGGCTCCCTAATTCCTCACCTAAAACATCCCGTAGGCGACAAAGAAAAGAAGTGATTAAAATCTCCTCGTATAGACAAGTAAGGTAAGGGTATCTGTTGTTTTCGGTCAAAGCGAGAGTGCCGATCAGAAGTAGCAAAAAAGGACTCTGTTTTTGATGAATTTCTGAGAAAAGTCGTTGAAAAAGTGGGTGAAATTAGTCAGCTGGGTGAGCTCGGAGCTTAGGCAGTGGAAAAGTGCTTCCTGGCTAGCGACTCGACTGTAACTCCTCTCCATGGCAGGGAGAGAAGCTTCAATTTCCACTCGTGAGACTGAGCGAGACAAGGAAGCGCAATACGACTCTTCATGATGAAGCGCCTTAACGCATCCTGGCACTTGTTTCTCAACACCGTATTTCTCGACAACTTGTATTTGTAAATAAAAAAGACTACTCATTCTGTCTAGTAATTCCTTATGGCATTAGGGACCTTCTTTCAGGTCAATTTCATGTTTTTTGGCACTCGGGAAATTTCTTTCTGGCATTCGTCAAGTCATTTTCATCGTGGTACTACTAGTAACTCTTTTCGGCACATCATAGGCCTCACCATCAGATGCCGAATTCGCTGAATAGGAATCCCTTGATCCGATGATCCGAGAAGGAAGGCCTTTCCATGGGTGGTGGGGAATGAAAGAAGTGAATTCATTTCCAAGGGAACGGATATCGCATATCGCAACTGACCACTAATAATCAAAATAGTGATCTCTCATTCTATCACATCTACCTTCCCCACCCTCCGCCCTTATCTCCAGAGGGGACCCTGGTCATCCACCGTATAGTACCTCGGGGTCAGTAGCAAACGAAAGCGAGCACGAAAGGAAGGCTTAGACCAGCTCCTTGTAGGGTGTAATTCCAATTGTCTTTGTCCCAATGTCTGTGATCAAGCCAGAAAGAATAGCTTAATAGAGATCGAATTCGGTACAGATATAAAGAAAAGGCTCACAGCAAGAGCATCTGGCAGGCGGGGTGTCAGCAGTTGGGCCAAGCGAAACAACAACATCACATGAATCTCTTTGTGGATCACTTTTCCTAGTCGCATAACCAAAGAAGAGGCATTGTCTCAATGAGCATGCAATAAAGTGTAAACAAGGCTCTTGCGCACACATCCGATATCGGTTTGCTTCCTCCACTGCACACACACGGCTAGTTGAAATGTGTAATGACAACGAGAAGACTGAAAGCGAGATTGCAGGCGAGTTGGTTAACGCGGATCCCAATTCATCATAGTAAATCCGCCTTGTGATCGGTTCGCAGAGAAGAGCTTGAATGCCTCATTGCTATCGCTTGAATTCATCTATTTGCTCATAGATCTTGTTTGTGGTCTACGAAGGGAATGTTCAGCGAGTATGCCTGCAATACGAGTAAGGGGAACTCTTGTTTGAGAACTTTAGCTAGGTTAGCTAGCTCAGCTTCTCCTATGACTATTTGGATTAAGGAACTAGGGTAATGCGAAGACAAAGAAGGCCTAATAATGGTGAGTCGAATCAGGCGCGGCAGCCGTTCCAAGGCTTTTATGCTACCGTTCAGGCCTTATTTAAGATAGGAGAATGAGGTTCAAGCAAGAGACTCCGGGTTTTGCCTAAGGCGAGTAGCAGACTCTGGTTTCAGTGCACGTGTGGAAGGCAACTCTGTTTAGCCAGCAAGCATAGGAAATGAATCCCCCGGGGGAACTTACTATTAATGCTAATCCATTAGTTCTAGCTCGAAGTTTGCCCTTAGTTGTCTCGAAGTTAGCTGCTTGGCATGAGGCAGTCTTAGTGAGTAGCTTGGCTTGCTCATGCGGAAAGAAAGTAACCAGGGAATTCATATACTAATCCAGCTCGAGAAGCGATCGGGAGTTCAAGCAGATGTTAAATTAGGGTGAGGTTTACTATTCTAGTCTACAGGCTAAACGAAATCCTGAGTATCGACTGTCGTGTGAGTCTCGACCAATGTGTAGCTGCGGCTATAAGTAACGGCATTCCCCGTTAAGATAACAGGATTCAAGCTTGCTTGTGTGTACGTGCTTGTTATAGGTAGATGTAGATGTGAAGGTGCCTAAGGAACCGCCCTAAAATACGTTGTTAGAGGCGTTGGCTATTCGTAGATCTGTTATACAGGCGATTTAGCTACTTTCAATCCTTAGTTTCAACTCTTCAGTGAGTCTTGCTATCCCCCAGTCGTAACTCTACCTTGTGGACTCTAACAAGCTCTCTTCGCTTCTCCCCTGGCTTAAACAAGCCAGTAGCTAACCCCCTCTAACAAGCAGGCGAACCACCTCGTGTTGTTAGTTCGCTCTCATGGACCGATTGTGCTACTTTCAACTCTGAGTAGCGGGGGGGGATACCTGCAGAACCGTTTAATTGTGGAACAAGCTACGCACGTTACATGTCCTTTAAAGCTACCATTAAGGAGATAGGAGAACGGCACTAGCGTGTTAAAGGGTACTTATTAATGTGGGAAAAAGACGTATGAAAATCGTATGAATCGGGAGCTAAAATGCATGACAAAAGAGGAAATAATACCTCGAGAAGCTGATGCCAGAACTGCTGTAGCTAGCCTAGGAGTTCTGTTGTTAGGGGGAGTTGATGTCTAGAGAACTATTCTTATAGGACCGGACTAGGGAACAACTATCCAAACACCCTTTTAACAAGCAAGCTACGCACCTCGGGGTGAGGTGCGAAGCTAGTTCCCGAGTAAGTAGCTAAAGCAAGAGGGCAATCAAGCAAGCGATCGTAGGTACACAAAGTAATTTGTTATGTAAGCAGATTGGTGTGGAACTAGATCCTCTGCTAGAGTAACAGTTGTTGTGTAGCCAGGTTCACCTGCCCAATGCCAATGATACGAAGAGCTAGCTTTGCTACCCGAAAAGTCTACTTGCTTGCGGGACCCTTTCGTTTTCTAGTTTGCTTGTACTTTTAGTTTGAACAGATATTATGTTAGTGTTCAGTGTACCTTAGTACAAGGTCGAAAAGAAAAAAGAAAGACAAGAAAATAATATAAAAAATATATAATAATAAAAGAATTGCTTAAAAAACTCATGGGCTGAGTGTTATACATGCGAGTCTTAAGCGTCAACAAGAAGAGTCACGCTCTTTAAAAGCCCTAAGAAATAGGCTTCAATCATCGACCCGATAAGGGCTTCTTTTTTTCGCTCTGCTCGCAGAGCAAATTAACAGAAACCCAACCTAATATCATGAATATCCTTCGCCCGTTATCTCCTCATCTTCCTATTTTTAAGCCACAGCTCACTTCGACGTTTCCAATTTCCCATAGAATCTCCGGGGCTTTCCTAGTTACTATAGTTTTTCTTTTTTATCTTCTTTGTCTGAAAATAGGTTTGATTTGCTTCACCTATTAAAATTTCTACCAATTCCTCTTTTATTCATCAAAGCTCATCCCCATCTCCGTCGAGATTACTGCTTTAGCCCTGTCCTATCATCTGTATAATGGGGTTCGTCATTTATTGACGGATTTTTCGGGATTTCTCTTTCTTAGAATTGGAAGAAAAAGATTGAAATGACTGTTCAAAATTTCACCTATACCTTTGAGATTTAAAAAAATTTATTTTCTTATGAAATGCTTATTATTATTAGCGTTGATAGCTCTCTTCTTTAAAGCTTATTCCGTAGAAGCTAACATCAGGCTATTGGCGTTTTATCCGCATCTTCCCGACCAAGACCCGGAAGGGGTTCGCTTTGCTTTGTTTGGGATGAACTCGCAAAGACTCGACCCTCGTAGAGTTGCGTCTTTTATAAGACTCGAGTTTCTCAGTGGAACTCAAAAAAAGAGTTTGAGCTCTTTTGGCTTACTTTTAGCCACGCGGGGCGGCTATCCACATGTGTCCCAAAGTGACGTCCATTTTTTGGTAATGGGTATACTCGAGAGATAAGTTTGGAATTCGACCTCTCCTTATACGCGGGTCATGGACTCCTTTTTTGTTTAGGATCCCCTTTCTACATTCAATCATTTATTGAGCCTGGTGTGGAATCACCATCATTAAACATTCATTGTTGGTCTGGCTGCTGGTCTAGCGATCCCTCCTAGCCGCCGCCGAGAGTGCAGCCTGCCTGTTGAAGACCGTAAGTAACTCAGTGCAACATACGGGGGAAATGAAAGCAGAATTCGTTCGGATCCTCCCACATGTTCAATCTTTTTTTAGCGGTTTCCCCAGAGATCTTTATCATTAATGCAACCTTCATTTTGCTCATTCATGGAGTTGTATTTAGTACCTCTAAGAAATATGATTATCCACCGTTAGTCAGTAATGTGGGTTGGCTTGGATTACTTAGTGTTGCGCGCCTAGGAGGGCAGCGCGCTTTGGGATGCGGAGGAGCTATTATCGCCCAGCCCCCTAACCTAATGCGGCACCGGGTTCGGACCGCAGGGAACCGTAGCATGGGGGGGACGTCTAATCCTTTTGCCGCCGCAAGGCTGGCTAATCGTACGCAGCAGGCTTGAAGACCCCTGGTTCTGGAAGGCACATGAGTCCGAACGCTATGTTGAATGTGCGATCGACACTACACTACGTAGGTACCTGTGCAGGTGAGGCGTCGGTCGGTCCTAGAAACGGCGGCAGCGGCGCGAGGAGTTAACGACCGGACGTGCTGCAACCTAGGGATCACCAGGCAGCTCTTTCGCTCTATAGGGATCGGGGGGGCATAGCACAATTCTTCTTGGAGGAGGGTTGGTTTGCCCGGGTGACTGATCCTGCCATAATGTACTCCTACCTATAGCACCGGCAACCGAAGTCAAGCATATATACGACGATCTTCATGCGTGAATAGCCGGGAGGAAAGAAAGGGCGGTAGATGATAATGATAAGGGGCGTCGCGTCTGGACGGGCGGGCGGAATGGATGCGCGAAAGGTGCCATGGAGTGAGGAATATCCCGAGTCTCATGTAAGACAACTAAATGCACCTCGAGGTGCTGCCGAGGAACTGGGGTCGAGCACAGGATAGGCAATTGAGCTAGCCTATTCGTTATGGGGAATCAATGCTCCGGGCCGAATAGAGCTTACCTCCGG